GTTTGTCTATGAAGAGCGGATCTAATTGTATTAGTGTCTATAATGGATTTCTTCTGTGTAATACTAATCGATAGGACCTCATTACTAAGTGCTACAAGATCTCGTGGATTGTAACCCATGGTTATGGACCCGAATCCGTTAGTATGGAACATTTTCTTTTCCAAGTGAAATCCCCTCGTATAGGAAAGCATGAAAAAGTGCTTTTGTTGATGTGGAATAAGAAGCCTTCGTATCTTAATGCACGTATTTAATTTATTCGGGGCTATTAGAGCGGGATCCACTTTTTGGGGAATATGAGTCGAAGCAATAACAAGAATATTTCTATTGGAGCATCCTTCAGATAGATGGTTCACTAATAGACCTAGGGATAAGTAATTCGACTCATTCACATCCAGATCATGAATGTTTGGAATCCATATTATGCAAGGAGACATCGCTTTTGCTAATTCGAATTGAAGGGTGGGGCCTAGTTCCGACATCCTATCTATAGTTGGCGCATTCATCATAGTTAGCTCTTCCAGCTCCGTATCAAGGTCAGGATCCATCTCGTCACTAGCATCAATCGCGTCACTAGCAGCGTCACTAGCATCAATCTCGTCACTACCACCAACCTTTATCTCGTAATAATCCTCATCTTCATCCTCATCCATAACTTTTGGCTTGTTATCGTTCAGAAATACCGTAATGAAAGGAACATAGGAATTTGTAGCTAGGTATTTGACCAAATAGGAGCGTCCAGTTCCTATAGAACCTATCACTAAAATTCCCCTAGAGGGGGATAAGGCTAAGCGGAGCGAAAAGGGTTTTCGATGAGATGGGCAGTGCAAAGTAGTAGTCCCACACGAAGTTTGGGAATAAGTGATTGTCTGATAATGAGCAAGGAATACCCGTCTTTCTGCTAAACAGGATGGATTGAACTCATAATTCAATAGATCCTTTTTATGAATATCAACCAAGTATCGTAAGTAAATTGCTCCCGGTTCTTCAATCATTTGATAACCAGAGTCATTCTTTGATAAACGATCACTATGAGTCAGACTCAATAGAATTTGATCAATCCTTTGTTCTGTCGTTAAGGCGGAGAACTGAACCAAGAATTCTCTTTCTTCATCATCAATCAAATCACTGTTCGCGACCCAGGATTCTATTTTATCATCAACCCAATCCCCGTTCCAGTTTTTTCTTTTTCTTATCAATGAATAGATCTCTTTACTTGTATGACTTAGATGTCTCGTATTTCTCGAAAAAGTGATTCGATTGATGGGATTTGATATGAGATCGATGAGATTGATATTCAAATATATCTTCTTAGAACGGAATTGTTCCAGAGCAACTAGAAAGAGATTCTTTACCCAGAAAGAATTTGGTTCAGATGTAGGATACCTATCCAGAAGTTTTCGCAACTCAATCATAGATGATTCCATCATCAAAGATTTGACCTTTTCGAACTCTGTCTGTAACTCACTAGAGGCCCCGGAAACAAAGAGAAGCTGGGTACAAACGAGATATCCAGCAACAACAAGAAGGAAAAGGATTGAATAGAAGAACTCCCAAACACTTGGCGATCTCAGATGTGTCGATATCAATGGTGACTCATTATTTCGATGAATCATTTCTTCGGACAGAAGAACATTATGTAAACACTTATTCGAAATCTCACTTATCAGATTAAGACGCGCTTTTTTCCAAAGAATTCGCCACGATCTACCCAATCTATGCCTAATATCCCGAAAGATGAATACCAATTTTTTACTGCTACTTCGTATTATGGATACCAATTTTTGACTATTACGTAGTATCAGCCATAGTTCTGGAAAAGTATCTGAAATCGGCAATAGGTCTGAAAAAGTATCTACAAAATTATCTACAAATATCCAGTACCCTGTCAAGAACCATGGCATATATGTTTGGAATAGATTCGATTTTGAGAGAGTTGAAAGAGCCCTTTGTTGAAAGGTTCTATACATCTGCCCTTTCGCAAGGCATTTCTTTAGACAAAGACGCCGTTTTTTCCTCTTTTTGCATGGTAAATCTTTCTCAGAACATGGAGTGGGAATCAAACCCATGTTTGAATTGAGATACTGATGCAAGTTCTTCTCTTCTGAATCCGATAGATTCCTAGCTGAAAGAGGTTGACAACAAGTTCTTTCAAAATGCACTCTTTGTCCCTCTGTTAGGGGTGTTCCAGAAATGTCTGCGATCGAGAAACTAGTTCTACGGACGAAGGGATCGTATCGACTTGGAAAATGGAAAGATTTGTACAAGTTATACGTTTCGTCACCACTTTGTGGAAAATCGTTAGGTATGAATATGTTAGATACCTGTGACTCGATTGGTGAAATAGTCTCTCTCCCCCCAAAAGCATATTCGACGGGCAAAGAAAATATTTTGTTGCGAATGAACAAGATATTGAGGAATTGTCCATATGTCAAATCAGAATTATGGATATGGGCCTTTTCCACAGAAAAGGGGAATCTTGTGTTAGAATAGAAGCAGAAGT